GAAATCGATCGAGTCATCTGTTCCTTTATCCAAGAAAAGGTATTTCTATTTTGCATGGTCCAATCATTGAGCACGAAAATTTCTACAATAGATTAGGTAGGTTGCTAGTATAGTTCCCTATCTCTGATTCTGTTATTGTTATTGTACTGGAATCATTTGACTGTAATACAGGAGGATTTCCCTAGGTGGGTAGAAATAGAAAAAAGTTAGTAAGATTTTGAATGGTTTGTTTCTGGAAGAAGTAACAAACATTCTAATTGAGTTAATATCCGTGTATCGTTCCTTAGTCATTCATTGAATGATAAATCACTACAAGTGACGGAGATACGCTATTTAAATAATGGAAGATCCAATATTTCAAAATTGTATCTAGAATGACTGGGAAAGTGGAAACAAGAATCGCTAGAATTTGATCGTTATGATCAAATCCAAAATCTTTGGAGACAGAGCCAATCATGAGTTCCCATCCATGGGGCGAGTGGAATCCGATACATAAATCAGTTAATAAAATAATAGAAAAGGCTTTGATTGTGTCGCTTAAGTTATAGAGGAATTCCTGAACCCAAAAATTTAGAATGACAAGTTCTTCATTACCCAGAATCGAATAGCCGCTTAGAATAGCGAAACATATTATATTTGTTGCGAAGTGTAATATGCTATGGATATGATTCTCATTATCCATTTTGACCAATTGTATCATTTCTTTGTGGATTCCTATACGAAGATTTTCTACATGTGTCTCCGGGTACTCCTTTATCATTTCGTCCAAAAGGAATAGTTCCTCTAATTCTATGAATTTTTCTAGAACATTCTTTTCTTGAATATTATTCAAGAAAGTTTCGGATTGTTTCGTATTCCACCAATTTGTAACCCAAGATTCCAGACTTTTTTGGACTAAGAGATCGATCCACCAGGGCAAAAAAACTATAGATGCAAGATATGGGAGGTTAGTGAATGCTTTTTTTTGTGGCATTTTCTTTTAAATCTGGGAATTGCTAATGAAACCACCCCATTCGTCGAATCTATCCAATTTGCTATTTCTATGAAATATCGGTTCTATAACAAGGTATCAAACCTATACCTAACTTAGGAGTTTGCCCCCCCTTTTTTTATGTTTGTCCTTGAATCTAGAAATAGGATGAGGTTCCGCGTCGAAGTGGAATGAAGAAATAAAAAAAGATTGTTTCCGGGTATTTCAATTGGTCAAATTTGAAGCAATTGCATCCTTTCGATGAATTCCCGAAAGAACCACCCCAAGTCATGAATACTATACTATTCGGACTTCGAGACAAAAGAAAACCCTTAGCTTAGATCCATTATTTCGAAAAGTTTCGCTGGCTATGCTTAGCCTGGAATAGTTGAGGGAAATTTATAAAAAATATGGATGTGATGATGAAATCAAAAACGAGTGGAAAAACCAGAGAAAAATGCTAGTTATAAACGATCCACTCATTTGAGAATCCGGGAGCAAAACAAAAGAAGGGAAAAGAAACACCAAGTGACAAAAGAAAAGAGAGGTCATTGAATATAAGTCATCAGTTCAGTATGGAATCTATCAATCCCAAATATCGGAACCAAAAAGATGAATTATGGATTCTGCAATGTTCTGATACATTTGATGAATCTAGACTTATTAGTGGTAGATTCGATTTGTTGCTTGCTTGTTAATAATTAGTACGAAAGAATTGCGTTTCCATACAGATAGAAAATCGTTTTGTTTTGGTGGACAAAAACTACTTTGTTTTCTGGTTGTTCCCTAGAATATACATACATTTCCTTTTGCTCGAATGAGCGTTCTGAACAAGCTTCAGTGACAATAAATAAAAAAAAATCGAAACAAAGAGGATTTCTGAGTGCCTTTTCCAATGTGGAGTTCATTTCACAATACTTCAATCGGTACACGCAAGAAATAGGCCAATTCTGCAGCTTTTTGTTCCATTTCTCTTGGAGTCAAATTCTCCTCACTCTGAGTCAAAGGAACGGCGCCCTGTCCTCTAATTTCCATATAAAGGACACAACGAGGAAAAAGACCTTCTTTCACCTCGATTCTAATCGACTGGACATCTCTCATAAGGAATCGAAGGAGGATACGACGATTTTTTCCAGGAAATCCCCAACGAAAAATAGACACTATTCCTTCTTTTCTATCGAATCGATCATAACCACTACCTACATTCCACGAAATGGTGCACCACAAATAGGTGCTAATGAAAAGACCTGCGATCCCATAGAAAGACATCACGAGCCCTTGTGGAAAAAAAAAAATTTGCTGAGATGGAAATAAGGATATCAGATTCCGACCAAGATAACTAGAAGTTCCAACCAATAAGAATCCTAATGCCCCTAAAAGAAGGATACAGGCCCAGCAGAAATTACTGGTTTTTCGAGACCCCGCTATAAGTTTTATCCATATACGTTCTGATCGCCAGTTCATACTAGATCCAGTTTCTTTTTATTGGAATTGAGAGAATAACCCAAATGAATTTTTACTTTCCTTTTTTTGTTCCAAAAGTAACTCTCATCAACTAGCACGATTATTATGTGAACCTTTAGCAGTCATTCATCCAATTGATTAGATAAGATCGAAAAAAGCATCCGCTTTATCGGATCTCACTATGTATATCTACATACATATAGGTAGCTTCTGTTTCGGTTTCATACATCTGCGGATCAATTTGAAATGAAAACTCGCTCTACTGAAAATGAAATGAATACCTTTATCCACAGGATGATGGTTCCACATACATAAGACAGAGATCTTATGTATGTGTTCGGAGGAAGCCGTGTCTTGTACCCAATTTCAAGAATCTATATTATGATCAAGTGAAGGTCTTGAAAGACCTGGATGGGATTTGCTTCTATCGGATCTAGAGAATCTTGTTCTTTTGAAGATGAAGAGATAAAGACGCCATTGCAATTGCCGGAACTACTAGGCCCACTAAAGGTACAAAAAGAGAGGGTAAGTTGAAAGTTGTCATAGAAGGAATACCTCGAGTTTCCATTTTTACCTGTTAGAAAGATCTCTTATGAGAAGTATATCTATTATCTAGTATAAGTAGATAATAGAGTGCCAGAAAAAGTGGAGCAATTTATAGTCCATCCAAATTTTAGTCCGGGCCGGAGTCGGAGTCTTCCGTTCCAGATGAAATCCGCAGATTTCCGGAATTCGAAGAACTGTCCGGAGTATTCGTACTACTTTCCGGAATCCTCGGAGCTCTTGAGGAGCTTGCGAGGAACCGCTTCAGAATACGCCGCTCATGGAGCGCACGCTTCGCACTTTCAGCCCGTGCTTTTTTGATTGCGCGGGCGTGTTTGCGTTGCAAGTATAATAGTTCGTCCGAGCACAAGAGGGAAACCGATTCCCTGGAGGACGATCCTCGGGTTTCCATATCCATAGATGATTCTCTATGTGTCATTTCTATCTCTGGATATTTCGTTACAATATCCAGGAGTACGTGATCAATCTCCGCCATTGTGGTTTCTCGGAAAGCTCGTTCTCTTTCGAGCGCATTATAATCGCTCTCCAGGTGAGCTTCTCCGATCCCCAAACGGCGCATGGTATCCACTCTCGCCTGAATAATTCTACTTATCTTCTCGCTCCCCTCAATGAGATCGTTAAGTTCCTCAATCAAACAGTGAGCCCAGTTGCAGTCCCGATATTCCGCCCCAGTATCATTATCATTCACGATACTTGTTTGGTCCTCTTCGGCAATCCCTGATTGGTCCTGAGATTCTAGGCCCTCAAGGAGGGCTTTTTTCTCAGAGTCTGCTCTTTTTTCCTGAAACAAAGAAGGCATGGTCGAAGTGGTGCTGTGGCTTGCTTTTTGGGAAGAGAAACTCCTCCAAAGACGAGCTCCTCGCCACGAGCACAGGGGCAGAGCCACACCCAGAACAACTAACTTGAGTAAGGTTGAGAATTCCATGTGAATTATCCTATTCTATTTATTCTATTGGTTATGAATGTATATTTATTCTTCTAGTATGAAAGAAGAAACCTAAATTCAGACTGAACTAAAGAAAATCGCGCCAGAGGGAAGTTGCAACTATTCAATATGGACTTTATTACGTAATTACTCGATCGTTCGAATTCCGGATCTTCAATCGAACAATGTTTCTAGTAGAGAGTTATGGCATTGCCCCCCCATTCGGACCGCCAATTACGCGTAGAATTGAAATCCATTGGGGATTTGTTCGATGGTACTTGAGCTGATTGATTAGGTGCGGCTCATGTGTTACTCTTACTTAATATAGTATTAAAAAAAAGGCTTCGTGTCAATTCGCCAAGGTCAAAACTCTCAATAGAAAATTGGAAATCAAGGAATCAAATCAAAACGATGAGCTCATTCCATCGAGCTCAATTAGAAAGCTAAGAAAAGGGAGAATAAGAATGAAAAAATGCTCAAATCAAAAAAATACCTGATCGGTCAATACCCAATTACCTATCATTCTAACTGACTCTCGTCTATTGAAACTTGACCTAGACTGGCCCGGTGCTAAATCGACCCCCCCTGCTTTTGCCGTGTATTTCCAGTGTTAATAGGTGGTTTTTCTTTACTCAAGGATTTCCAGTCATTTCGGACTAATTTTCAGTACTAAAAATCAGGAGGGGATTTGGAATAATTTTTATTCAAGACTTTTGGCTCTCATTTTATTTTTATTTTTTGGGGGAGGTACAGGTGAGGTAGTACAGGCCCAAAGTCTGTCATTTTTTGAGAGGAACTTATGAGTTGTTTTGTTATCTGTAAGGAAGGGTTCGTTCAATGCATTGAATCACATCCATTAAGTCGAGGACAAGGAGAGCGAATCGAATTAATTGAATTTTTAATTAATGCATTCTATTTCCATATCTAAAATGAATAGAAGCAAGAATCCTCTTATTCAAGATGAATGACAAGAATATCCCAATATCATTTGCTTTCATTAAAGGAATATTCTTTGATTTGAATTCGTTTTCTTTAGGTTAGAAAGAATCTGAGGCGAGGTGAACCCGGAAAAGTCTT